TCATTATATTCCATCCTTATCCCAATTCCATTTATTTAATATCCTTTTGGTGTCATTGACATAATGGATGTCCTTTCTAGTCTATCTTTTTCTATTTCTTTTCTATATATGGAAAGTTTCAAAATCATCATCCTAAGAACGAAATAAGAACTATACAAATTCTATAGCAATAGAAAACAAAAAAGAAAAACTGGAGGGTTATCATGATTTTGTAATCTTTAGTACCTTTATGCCTCAAGATAATCAATTCGGTCGTTTAAATAATTTATATAAAGAAATAATTTCTATAAAAACGAAAAATAATCACATATATATAATTCAATATATAAACAAAAATGACATATATATAATTCAATATATAAACAAAAATGACATATATATAATTCAATATATAAACAAAAATAGATACAAATTTTATTGTCTATTGCAATAGACAATAGAAAAAAAAAAAAAATAAAACCAAGGAGGTGGTGATCATGCTATTTCAATCGTTCGTAAGCTTGTGTATGAAGATAACCAATTCGGTCGTTGGGGTCGGACTCTATTATGGATTTCTAACTACATTCTCCATAAGGCCCGCTTATCTCTTCCTTTTCGTTGAAGAACCCGAGCAGAAGGCAGCAGCAATAACTGGTTTGATTATGGGCCAGCTCGTGAGGTTCATGTCGATCTATAATAGGCCTCTGCATCTACTATTGTGGACACCTCATATACTAGCTGTACTATTTCTACCGTATCTTTTGCTTTATTTCGCAGCCGACAATTGGGACTATACTATCACTACCAGTACCAGAAGCAATTTCCTCATTTTCCTGAATACTTTCATTTTTCAATTAGCCAACCAAATCCTTTTACCAAATTCAACGTTAGCCAGATTAGTCAACGTTTATATGTTTCGATGCAACAACAAGATGTTATTTGTAACAAGTAGTTTTGTTGGTTGGTTAATTGGTCACATTTGTTTCCTTTTATTCACGAAAAGATTATTCGACTGGATACGGATCTATCTTTTGAGTAGATCTAAGAAGGAACTTGTGTCAGCATTGGATAAGTACATTTATAAGTACCTTGGGGCAAAATTTCAGGTCCGTTTTTCACACTTTCAGTACCGTGTGTCAGAATTGAATAAGTACATTAAGTCAGAATTGAATAAATACAAAAAGAAGATTTATCAGTACCTTGTTAGGTCCCTTGGGGAAGAATTTGAATTTCTTATGCGAACCTTTCAGTGGGTTGTGTCAGAAATTCAGTACTTGCTGTTAATAAACTTGAGGAGAAACACGGGTCGGTTCGTGAATATTTTCTTATTTGTTACCTGTGCCTACTATTTAGGCAGAATACCTTTATTCATTTTTCCACATCCACTGACAAGCGTCCAAGCCCCACAACTGCAACCAAATTGGTTAGCCAGACAAGGCCGAGAAGCTGACACTTACTGGGAGGACGAGGAAGAGGAAAAGGAAGAGGAAAAGGAAGAGGAAAAGAAAGAGGAAAAGAAAGAGGAGATTGCACGAAAAAAAGTGCTATTCAAAGAAGAAATTCCTCCCACGCGTTGGGGAGCGGATCTGGATGAAGAAAAAGATCAAAAAGCACCCATAGTGGTGGAAGGCATTTTAGCGTCCGATTTTTTTCAGTTTCAATGGACTCGTCCAGTACGATACATAAGCAATCAACACTTTTTTGGGGCTGTAAGAAAGGAAGCTTCACAATATTTTTTTGATACATGCCGAAGTGATGGAAAAAAAAGAATATCTTTTACAGATCCTCCTAGTTTTTCTAGTTTTAAGGAACTGACGAAAGGGATGATATCTTCGTCCACAGTAGAAAGACTCTCCTTTGATAAACTAGACAAAGATTGGCTTTATAAGAACAAACAAAGACAAAACAACTTAAATAACGAGTTTATAAAGAGAATTGAGGCTCTAGACACGGGATTTCTTTTTCTAGATATACTCGACAAAAGGACTCGGGTTTGTATTGAGAAAATGAACGAAACCTGCCTCTGCCTACCAAAAAGGTATGATCCTTTGTTGAATGGGCCCTCTCGTGGAAGAATCAAAAAGTTTAGAAAAGTAATCGAGGATCCCGAAGAAAAGGAGAAAAGCAAAGAAAAGGAGAAAAGCGAAGAAAAGGAGAAAAGCGAAGAAAAGGAGAAAAGCGAAGAAAAGGAGAAAAGCGAAGAAAAGGAGAAAAGCGAAGAAAAGGAGAAAAGCGAAGAAAAGGCACCGAAAAGCAAAGAACAGGAGAAAAGGGAAGAAGAGGCACGTCTACGCGAAGAAGCACGTCTACGCGAAGAAGCACGTCGACGCGAAGAAGCACGTCTAAGCGAAGAAAGGGCACTTCTTCAATTGGGTGAATTTCGTGAAAAAGTCTACAATGTAATTAAATCTCGTAAATCTAGTGGAAGAAAAAAGAATGCAATGCAATCTCGTGGAAGAAAAAAGAATGCAATGCAATCTCGTCGAAGAAAAAAAAATGGAACTACAAAATCTCGTGAAAGAATCGACGATGGAACTACAAAATCTCGTCGAAGAAAAAAAAATGGAACTACAAAATCTCGTGAAAGAATCGACGATGAACCTACAGAATCTCAACTTAAGCAAATCCTTGCTCTAAATCAAATTCATGAGACCCTTTTGCCAGGTTTCATTTTCGAGTCCCCAAAATTTGAAGAGAGAATGTTCGCGATACTAAAAAGTAAAACACTAAAACTAAGAGCAGAAGGAAAATTATATTATAATCCTTTGGCAAAATTTTTTTCTAAGCCTTGGGAAAAAGGGGGGGGAAGCATTGATTGGAACCAGCGAAAACTAAAAAAGCTAAAGCAACTAAGGACTTATAAAGTGGGAGAACGTGTGGGACGAGCGCACATCGGTCAACGCGTCCCTCGCTGGTCATACGTATTACTCCGCGAGGTCGCATACGACCTGGGCGAACCCTTTGTGACCAAGCGGGGAGATGATGAGTGCTTTGATATTATATCAGCACAATACAAATATGAAATTATTTTGAATCAGGATACTCAAAATTTACTTATCAAAAATCTTTCTAAAGATAGTAATAAGATTGATCCGGAGATTGCTAAAGAGATTAATGAGAAGGTTAAGAAGGATTTGATCAAGAGTGGGGGAGACCCTTATAGTATTGACTTTGAGAAAAGCCTTGCTCATGTTCACGTTGGCAGCCTCATCACCAATATCGAGTGGAAAACCGAGAATAAGGACGTGTGGAGGACCTCCTTGAGAGCGGTGCGCGACCAATTTTGGCATCAGGATGACATCAAAGGTGTTGCGAGCGTCCTAAGGCGTAAAAACGGAGTTGTTGTAAGACAGATTGAAATGTTTCCGCATTCCCCTCTTTTTTTGGGCTTCTTAAAAAGTACACTGTCTAGTTCTTTTAGGGTAGTGAAACCCCTTGTTTTGAAAATGCAAAATTTGATGCATAGGTTTGGAATCAAAAAAGGGGACCTTTTCACTCTTAAGGGACCTAAGAAAGAACAGACAAAAACAAAAAGGAAGACAAAAAGGAAGACAAAACGGAAGACAAAAAGGAAGACAAAAGGGAAGACAAAAAGGAAGACAAAAAGGAAGATAGACGAAAAAAAAAGCAAAGCATTGAAAGAACGGAAAAAATTGAAAAGAATCAAAAAAGAGAAAATCGAACTAGACCCCGAAGAAGAGCTGTTCCGGATGGATGGAATAGATGCATGGAATGAGCTTTATTATGGGCTAGGAGTAAGAGGTATCGTATTAATTTTTAACTCCTATTTTAGAAGATATATTGCATTGCCTTTAGCGATAATAGCTAAAAATATTGGTCGTATCTTATTTTTGCAGCAGCCCGAGTGGGCTGAGGATAGAAAGGACTGGGAAAACGAGACTCATCTTTTATGCAACGATGACGGTTTTGCTATAGGCGTCATATCCATCAGCAACTTTCCGGAGGAGTGGTGGGAATACGGTCTTCAGGTCAAAGTTTTATGGCCTTTAGAGTTGAAACCTTGGCACACAGCGGATGATAGACAAAGGATAACCAACGATTATGCTTTTATAAGGTCTTTCTGGGGACTAGCTGACTATCCTTGGGGTGGTGCCCGACCCAACCGTTCCTTTTCCATTTTTTGGGGGCCCATTTTTAACGAACTAGGCAAAAAAAGTCAAAGATTAGCAGCAGAAAAATTGGAAGGGAGCGCCTTTCGACTTATAAGAAGCGTTTTCAACCAAAAAATAAAGCAAAATTTTGTTAGAGTTCTAGGAAACCCAAAAGAAAGCATAAAACGGCTTAAAGAAAGCATAAAACGGCTTAAAGAAAGGGTTCTAGTTCTAAAAAGCACAATTTTGAAAATAATAAAAAAAAATACAAGATTGAAAGGGATAGGAGTAGATGAATCGAGTGAAACTCAAAAAGAAAAAGATTCTATAATCAGCAATGAGATAATTCATGAATCATTTAGTCAAATTCGATCTACAGCTTCTACAAATTCAGAAGAAAAAATACAAAATCTGATTAATAGAACAAGCACAATCAAAAATCAAATAGAAAGAATTACAAAAGAAAAAAAAAAAGTAACTCCAGGACTAAATAATAGTCCTAACAACAAAAAGCAAAATAATAATGTAGAATCACCAAAAAATATTTGGAAAATTGTAAAAAGAAGAAATGTTCGATTAATAAGTAAATGGAATTATTTTCAAAAAATTTTCATTGAAAAAATATACAAAATATACCTAGATATCTTTCTATGTATCATTAAGATTCCTAGAATCAATTTAACAAAAAAATTTTTTGAGAAAGACATTTCCAATACTGAAACAAATCAAAAAAGAATTACCTTTAGTTCGACTATAAAAAATATAAATAAGCGGAAGTCACAGATTGTTCCGAAATTTGCTTCCTTGCCAAATTTATCTTCCCTGTCACAAGCATATGTATTTTACAAATTATCACAAACCCTAGTTAGTGATAAGTTAAGATCTGTTCTTCAATATCGCGGAACGTCT